GCGTTTGAAATCGATGACTGAGTTATTATATATATCAGGAGCGATACGGAAATGGATCGAGTAATCTGTTCTTTTAGCCAAGAAGGGCTATTTCTAGTTTTCATGGTCCAATTATTGATCCCGAAAAATTCTACAATAAATTGGGTAGGTTGCTAGTAGAGTTCCCTATCCACGATTCTGCTATTTACTGGAATAATCTTACTGTAATATAGGAGTAACTTCCGGCCTTGGATGGGTCGAAAGAGTAAGTATGATTTGGACTACTTATGTCCCAAGTCAAAAATGGATTAATATCAGCAGATCCCTTTTTTAGTCATTCATTGAATGATAAATGACTACAAGTGATGGGGATACGCGATTTAAATAATGGAAGATCCAATATTTGAAAACTGTATCTAGAATGACGGGAAGGGTAGAAACAAGGCCAGATATAATTTGATCGTTATGAACAAAACCAAAATCGTTGTAGATAGAGCCAATCATTAGTTCCCAACCATGGGGTGAATGGAATCCGATACAGAAATCTATTAATAAAAGAATCGAAAATGCTTTTATTGTGTCGCTTAGGTTATATAGGAATTCCTGAACCCAAGAGTTAAGAATAATAAGTTCTTCATTACCTATAATAGAATAACCGATTAGAATAAGGAAACATATTAGATTTGTTGAGAAATACAAAATCGTATGAATACAATCTTCATTGTAAAGCTTGATCAATTGAATCGTTTCTTTGTGGATTCCTATACGAAGCCTTTGTAGATGTGTCTCTGGATATTCCTTTATCATTTCATCCAAGAGTAGGAGTTCCTCTAATTCTATGAATTGTTCTAGGATACTCTTTTCTTGAATATCATTCAAGAAAATTTCGGATTTCTTAGTATTCCACCAATTCGTAACCCAAAATTCTATATTTTTCTTAAATGCTACAGAAATCCACCAGGGTAAAAATACTATAGATGCAAGAAATAGAAGAGGAATAAATGCTTTCTTTTTTGCCATTTTTTCATTTAGAATATAGTTAATAAACCCGAATCATTCCTCAACTTTAACTTTATACATACGATTTTCGAAAAAAAAATTTCTATTCCAAGTCCAAGGTATCGAATTACTCTTTGTTTTTATTTGTGATTCGGCGATTAGTCCTGGAGAATTTTGAAGAATCTTTCAAGAATACAGAAATCAAATAAGAGAATTCAAATGAAAATATATATATATATAGTTTCCGGTCATTTCAATTGGTCAAATTCGAAGCCAGTCCATCCTTTCTATGAATACCTGATGAAAAAACTTTCAAAAAATTTCGACAAAATTTCGCCGGCTACCTATATCATAGACCCATAATACAAAATCGATACTCATAAAGTAGAAGACTTTTTTTGTAAACAAAAAAACTTAGTTCCCCCTTTTCTTTTTGACGTTCTATATATGTTTGATTTGAATAGGCGTTCGGAATAAATTTGAATTAAGTTATACCATACAAAAGGGGGAATTTTCTATTTTTTTGACTCCCAGCTCAGAATGAGAAAGCATTCATTCTTTCTTTGGTTTATTTCAAAATACTTTGGTTTATTTCAAAATACTTCAATCGGAACGCGCAAGAAATAGGCCAATTCTGCAGCTTTTTGTTCCATTTCTCGCGGAGTCAAATTCTCATCAGTACGAGTCAAAGGAATGGCCCCCTGACCTCTAATTTCTAGATAAAGGATACGACGAGGAGAAATACCCTCTTTCAGTTCTATTCTGATAGACTGAATATCATTTATAAGGAATCGGAGGAAGATTCGACGATTTTTTCCCGGAAATCCCCAACGAAAAATACACAGTATTCCTTCTTTTCTATCGAATAGATCATAACCACTACCTACATTCCACGAAATTGTACACCACAGATAGGAGCTAATAAAGAGGCCCGCGATCCCATAGAAAGACATCACGATCCCCTGTGGAAAAAAAATAATTTGTTCTGAGGGAACTAAAGATATCAAATTTCTACCAAGATAACTGGAAGTTCCAACTAATAAAAATCCTAATGAACCTAAAAAAAGTATAACTGCCCAACAGAAATTACTAGTTTTTCGAGACCCTGTTATAGGTTCTATCCATATCTGTTCTGATCGCCAATTCATACTAATCTAGTTGCATTGAAATTGAATTTGAATTGAGTGAATTGATAGAATAACCAAAATAAATTTAACCTTACTTATACTTAAGTACTAAACTATACTTAAGTATGAAACTCGATTTTGTTTCCGAAGTAACTCTCATCAACGAGCACTATTCGAATGTGAACTTTCGGGGGTAATTACTTTAATTCCTTCGATCGAAAAGAAGAGGGTCTCTTTGATATGACCCCCCTAGATATCTATAGCCATTTACTTTCTATTTCAACTATTTCAAACATCTCCCGATCCCGATCTAGTTCTTTTCATTTCAAATAAATAGAATTCATTTATACTCCTATATCATACCAGGTTTCCCACGCCTAAGAGTTCTTTCAGTTATGTTCGGAAGAAATCACGTGTTATACCCTATTCCACTTTCCAATAAACGGATATCCATGTTATTCAAGTCGAAGTCTTGCAAAAACAATCTTCTTTTTGCCCACCCCCAGTCTAAACAATCTTGTTTTTTTGAACATGAAGAAATAAAGAAGCCATTGCAATTGCCGGAAATACTAGGCCTACTAAAGGCACAAAAATAGAGGGAAAGTTTATAGTTGTCATAGAATGGGTACCTCGATTTACTATTTGTATTGTACCTGTTTGTTATATTGTGATAAAAATATCTTAATTTAGAATTCGATATAATTATACTAATTATATCTAAGTGAGTATAGTATATACTAAGTGCAAGGAATGTAGAACTAAATAAACGAACTTAGTCAGCTTTCTATGCAAAATAGATGATTGACCTTAAGACTCGATTCAATTGAGATTTGAAGGAAAGAAAGCGTGCAACTGAAATAACTCACTTAGAACCTCTTTTAAAAGATTACGCGGGACAATTAGATCGAATAAACCTTTATCGAATAAATATTCAGCTTCTTGTGAACCTTCAGGTACTGTCGTATTTAATGTTTCTTCAATTACTCTTTTACCCGCAAATGCAATGTAGGCATTGGGTTCAGAAATAATGATATCTCCCAACATACCAAAGCTAGCTGTCACCCCGCCAGTAGTAGGAGATGTAAGAATTGATACATAGAATAATTTGTTATTTGATTGATAATCATATAAAACAGACGATATTTTAGCCATTTGCATCAAGCTCAAACTTCCTTCTTGCATACGTGCCCCGCCAGAAGCACACACTATAATAAGGGGCAGCTTTTGATTAGTAGCATACTCAATCAAACGGGTGATTTTCTCTCCGACTACGGATCCCATACTACCTCCAATAAACTGAAAATCCATAACCCCTATTGCTAAAGGAATACCATTTAATTGACCTATACCTGTTTGAACAGCTTCGGTTAACCCTGTCTCCTCTTGATAAGAATTAATACGATCTGTATAAGGTTCCTCCGACAAATCTGTATAAGGTTCCTCCGACGAATCTGTATAAGGTTCCTCCAACAAATCTGTATAAGGTTCCTCCGACAAATCTATATAAGGTTCCTCCGACGAATCTGTATAAGGTTCCTCCGACGAATGAAATTCAATGGGATCCAGAGAGACCATGTCTTCATCCAGAGGATCCCAAGTACCTCGATCAATCAAGAGTTCGATTCTATCTGAACTACTCATTTGTAAATGATATCCACATTCCTTACAAATATGCAGTTTTGACTTCAAAAACTTCTTATAATTTAATTCATAACAATTTTCGCATTGAATCCATAAATGACTGTAGTCTTTAGTTAAATCCAAATTATTATTCCCAGCATTTGTGCTAGGAGAATTCTTACTTTCATCAAAAACGTAACTATTAGTATAATTGTCATTATCACTTAAAAACGAAGTCTCAATATGCATTTGAGAATGCAGTCTAATCAAAGAATGCAGATAAATGTCAATGCAACTGGCAATGTGCTTATTCAAACTATATTTAGTATCATATTGAATATCAAAAATCTGATTTTCACTATCAAAATATATGGAATAAGTATCCCCTTTACTATCCCTAACTAAAAAAGTATCATCCGAGATGAAATTCCGAATGTCTCTGATACCGAATAAAAGGTCAACATTACTGTTACTCCAACTATGAATTTTTTTTTCTCGATAATTTAGACTCGGATTTTCATTTCTACTAGTATTGTCAATAGGATAACGACTGCCCATATATTTACTTAATCTACACCTAGGTTCGAATTCCTGCGTAACCAACATCGAATTTAACCACCATTTTTCCATAGAGTTTTCTTGCTCCCTATTTGCATGAAAAAAAAGATGAATAGTCATTCGATGAAAAATAATTTGACTTTTTCATTTCCTCCAATCACTCGCATTATTAATGAAAAAGGGGTAGATATTTATTATGATTCTCCTTTGAAATAATTGGAATAATTCGGTGTATCACTTTATTCTAAATGATAGAACCCTTTTTTAATTCGAATGAAGTAGGGGGTTTCATGTCGTGTGAAATTCGCAGCAAAAGAAGAGAGGAAATTTTTCTTCTCTTCTTTTTTTTTTCGTACATTTTTATTTTCGTCTAACAAAAAGTTTCTAGTCCAAATACATACATACGGACGAAGGGGACAATATACAGGATGGGTAGAAAAGATTCATATACTTGACTCGATATCGATGGCCCTAACCTACGGGATGGAATAATCTATAGATATAAGAATACACCAATCCTAGAGATCCATAGGATTCATTGTGGATCCAACACAATAATAAATAATAGAAAGAAACTTTTGTGTTTTAAATCTTAGATTTGTTATTTAATTTATAATATTTTTATTGTATATCTAAGATCTAGGCAAAAAAGAATTATATTCGGCTCAATCCTTTATATATAGTAAAAAAAGATTGGGCCGAATATAATTGAAATTC